CAAAGGAGGGTAAGGTCCCGCTGAGTTCTTACTCTTATAAGATATAAGAATATAAAAAGACTTTGATCTATTCCATAACATACAAATTCGGAAACATACAAATTCAAATTGGAAAGTTATACAGTCAACATAATAAAAATATTATATTTGTTTTGTAGAAAAAAAAAATGACAAAATGGATCTTTTGCTCTGATGTTTTAAACATTACTCTATTCTTTTGTTTCTTAATAATGTTTTTGAAGAATTAAAGCCATTGATTGATTCATAGTCTCTGTCCTTCCTCTAATTAATTCTTACGATACGAAGCAAGAAGAAAAGAGTAATCTCTGGATACTACAATATTCTATAGATTTCTACGCATGAGATATCCTCCAAATTCTTTCTTTCTCTTTCCATAGTAAACTACTAATTCTATAGTAAACTACTAATGGAACTTACTCTATAATATAATTTGAAATTGAAATTTGTTTGAATAATTTCTCTAAGTTATAAGTTTAAGTTAATAGAAGAAGTTCTATTTGCTCAATCAATTATTCCCCTATAATCTTTTCTCTCTTTTTGTTTGTCCACAACTTCCTATCAATCTAAACAAAAGAGTTCCGGTTTGCCATCCTTCCCTTGTATTCTCTTCGTTTGTATATCTATTACAAAGAATAGGATACAAGTAATGAATTCCAGGCATCCCGCAAAACGAAAAAAAGTATAAACAAAGCAACAGAGAGGGTTTGGAGATTTTTTGTTGATCCATATATATATATGGATCAACAAAAATTCGGCACCTTTTACCAACTTGATGTTAAGAAATCCCCGCACCTAGAAATTCATTTCGTATAATTGAACCTTTTCAAACTGTTTCTTTTTAAGAACCAAAAAAACTTGTGCCAAAATAACAAATGCAAAGAAGAATAAAAGACCTTGGACCCGTAATGGGTCTTGAAGCACTACTTCTGCATCTCCCTGACCAAAGCCTCCCACATTGGGATTGCTTGTTAATGGTTGATCAAGCTTGATGGATTCACCCTCTGAAACAAGAAGTTCTGGTCCTGGAGGTACAATATCAACTACTTGATGTCCATCCGATGGATCAACAACGGTTATTTCATATCCACCCTTTTCTTTACGTACTATTCTACTTACTACACCTGCTGATGTAGCATTATAGACTGTATTGTTACTTTTGCTACCATCAGGATAAATCTGACCCCTTCCTCTGTTCCCACCTACATATATGGGATATTTTAAGAAGTGAACATCTTTCTTCGTAGCAGGGTCGGGGGAAAGAATGGGAAAGATGATTTCACTATATTTCTGACCAGGAACAGGACCTATCACAATAATATTTCTTTTATTAGGACGATAACTCTGAAAAGACAAATTTCCAATCTTTTCTTTCAATTCGGGAGAAATACGATTAGGGGGGGCTAATTCGAATCCGTCGGGTAAAATGAGAACAGCCCCTACATTCAAACCCCCCTTTTTACCATTAGCAAGAACTTGTTTCAGTTGCTTATCATAAGGAATTCGGACAACTGCTTCAAATACAGTATCAGGGAGCACAGCTTGCGGAACTTCAATATCCACAGGTTTATTAGCTAAATGACAATTGGCACATACAATTCGTCCCGTTGCTTCTCGCGGGTTTTCATAACCCTGCTGCGCAAAAACGGGATATGCATTTGAAATGGATGACCGAGTTATTACATATATCATGATCGATACAGAAATGGATCGAGTCATCCCTTCCTTTACCCAAGAAAAAGCATTTTTATTTTGCATGTCCAATCATTAATTTCGGAGTTTCTACAATAAATTAGATAGGTAACTAGTATAGTTACCTATACACGAGTCTGGCATTGTACTAGAATAATTGTACTGGAATATACGATGAATACCTTGAGCAGATGAAAGTATAAGGAATTAAGTAAAATTTTTAATTAAATGCTTAATTTCTATTTATTTATAAAGGAAGAAGGATTCTAATTTTATTGATATGATGAGATCAAATGAGTTCTTTATTCATTCATTGAATGAAAAATTACTACAAGCGAAGGAGATACACGATTTAAATAATGAAAAATCCAATATTTAACAATTGCATCTAGAATAACTGGAAAAATGGAAACAAGACCAGATATAATCTGATTGTTATGATCCAATCCAAAATCGTTGTAAACCAAACCTATCATTAGTTCCCAACCACGGGTCGAGTGAAATCCGACCCATAAATCAGTAACTAAAAGAATCGAAAAAGCTTTTATTGTGTCACTTAAGTTATAGAGGAATTCCTGAACCCAAGAATTCAGAATAACGAGTTCTTCATTACTCAGAATAAAATAACCACTTAGAATAGTGAAACAGATTATATTTGTCGAGAAATGTAAAATGATATGGAGATCATATTCATTGCATGCTTTGACCAATTGTATTGTTTCTTTGTGTATTCCTATATGAAGTTTTTGTATATGTGTTTCCGGGTACTCTTTTATCATTTCATCCAATAGGAATAGTTCTTCTAATTCTATGAATCTTTTTAGAACGTTTTTCTCTTGAATATGATTTAAAAAAGTTTCGGATTGTCTGCTATTCCACCAATAAGTAACCCAAGGTTCCAGACATTTATTAAAAGAGAAAGAGACCCACCAGGGCAAAAATACCATAGATGCAAGATAGGGAAGGGAGGCCAATGCTTTCTTTTTTTTCATTTTGATCTGTGAATTGAATTTGAATTTTTAATGAACCTGCTTCATTCGTCGACTCTATCTGATATTTCTCTGAAGCACGAGTTGTATAACAAAGTAGTGACCTCTGGATCTATCCCTTTCCCTTTTTATTTGTAATATATTTCAGATATCTCAATTGGGCAAATTCAAACCAATTTCATTTTCATTTGTTCCTTTCGATGAATACTCCAAAACCCACTTTAAGTAACGAATCAAGTTTCGAGACCAAAAAACTTACATTAATTCTTTCGAAACGAAATCTTTTACTGTATAATCAGAAAAAGGGTATCAATTAAAAATCATGGGCCTAAAAAGATGAATTATGTATTACGAAATACATGTTCGGATAGGTTTGATTAATTTATAGATATAAATTAATTATTAGATTAGTTAGTTAGATTAGACTTCTAGTATAAAAGAATCAGGAAATTTGCCTTTTATTAAAAAGGGGAATTAGCAAGTTCTTTTCCCCACCTTGAGAGGATATTTATTCTTTACTTTAGTTCTAGTTCGTTTTAAAGTACTTCCATTGGTATGCGCAAAAAATAGGCTAATTCAGCAGCTTTTTGTTCAATTTCTCGTGGAGTCAAATTCTCATCAGTACGAGTCAAGGGAATGGCTCCTTGGCCCCTGATTTCCATATAAAGGACACGACGAGTATAAAGACCCTCTTTAACCTCTATTCTGATTGATTGGATATCTCTCATAAGGAACCGAAGGAAGATGCGACGATTTATTCCAGGAAATCCCCAACGAAAAATACACACTCTTCCCTCTTTTCTATCGAATCGGTCATAACCGCTACCTACATTCCACGAAATAGTGCACCACAAATAGGAGCTAATGAACAGACCCGCGATCCCATAGAAAGACATCACAACCCCTTGAGGAAAAAAAACGATTTGCTGAGATGGAAATACAGAGATCAAATTCCTACCAAGATAACTGGAAGTTCCAACCACTAAGAATCCTAGTGAACCTAAAAAAAGGATACAGGCCCAGCAAAAATTACTCGTTTTTCGAGATTCCGTTATAAGTTCTATCCATATATGTTCTGATCGCCAATTCATACTATACTGCATTCAATTGCATTCGATTGGAATTGAGCGAATAACCCAAATAAATTTGACTTTACCTTTCTTGACCCCGAAGTAACTTTCACCAACTAGCACTATTGTTATGTGAAACATCGGGAGTAATTAGTTAGATACATTGACTTTCTATTTTTTATATTCGCTAATTCCCAGCTATATCCACATATACATTCATTTATACAGATATTATATATCCGCATAAAAGTTCTTTCACTTGTGTGTTTGGCAAAAGCCACATATCATACCATATTACACGAAATAAATATCCGTATTATCATACAGTGTTGAAATCACTTAATAAGATTCATTACCATTGGGTCTAGACAATCTTATTTTTTTGGACATGAAGAAATAAAGAAACCATTGCAATTGCCGGAAATACTAGGCCCACTAAAGGTACAAAAATGGAGGGTAAGTTGAAATCTGTCATAGAATAGATGCCTCGATTTACTATTTCTATCTATTACTATTTCTATCTATTAAAAAGATATCCTCTTATGCTTATTTAGGATATATCTATCATAAGTAATATCAAGTTATTATTATATTGTAAATAATATTATTTATAAGTGATAAATAATATCAACTATAATTCTATTAGCTATATGATTAGATAGAAACTATAATATTTAGAATATATATATATTTAAATAATAAGTAATATAATAATGAATATTATAATATAAGTTAAAATAATAATTAATATTATTTTAATATTTTAATATATTAAATAAATAATTATAAATAAAAAACAAAAGAAAAAATATAATTATCCGAAACTTCTGTCTATCTACAAGGAGAACTTATGTCAACAAGGAAAACAATATATATATTGTTTCTTTTAATTACGATTACGATGAATTAAATATTTATTTTTGTTCGCTACAAATAAAATAAGCGAATCTAGTGCTATACTTTAATTTTTGGAACTGTGATTCAAAGAAAAGAAACCGTGGAGTTGAAATAACTCACTCAGAACACCTTTTAAAAGATTACGTGGTACTATTGGGTCGAATAAACCTTTTTCGAATAAATACTCAGATGTTTGTGAACCCTCGGGTACTGTCGTATTCAATGTTTGTTCAATTACTCTTTTACCCGCAAATGCAATGGTTGCATTAGGTTCAGCAATAATGATATCTCCTAACATAGCAAAACTGGCTGTTACTCCACCGGTTGTAGGATCTGTAAGAATTGCTACGTAGAATAACTTTTTATCTAATTGATAATTATATAAAGCAGAAGAAATTTTAGCCATTTGCATCAAGCTCAAACTTCCTTCTTGCATGCGTGCTCCTCCAGAAGCACACACAATAATGACAGGTAGAGATCGATTAGTAGCATATTCGATCAAACGAGTAATTTTCTCGCCTACTACGGATCCCATACTACCCCCCATAAACTGAAAATCCATAACGCCAATAGCTACGGGAATACCATTTAGTTGACCTATGCCTGTTTGAACAGCTTCAGTTAAACCTGTCTTTCTTTGATAAGAATCGATACGATCTATATAAGAATCAGAATCCAGTTCTTCTTCTGAAAAATCGATATGATCTCTATCAGAATCCGGTTCTTCATCAAATTCAACGGGTGAATCAAATTCAATGGGGTCTACAGATACCATATCTTCATCCATGGGATCCCAAGTTCCGGGATCAATCGAAAGTTCAATTCTATCTGAACTACTCATTTTCAAATGATATCCACAAAATTCACAAATATACATTTTTTCACCAAAAAATTGTTTATAATGTGATTCATAACAATTTTCACATTGAACCCATAAATGTCTGAATTTATGGAAAGGATTATCATTATGATTGGATTCTACTCTAATATCCAAATCATCGATATTTTGACTAGTTCTTATACTAGAACGATCACTCTCACTACTATTTTTATTTTCAGTACAAATGAAATTATAAATGTAACTTTCACTGTAATTGTTGGTACTACTCGAAATAGAACTATTAATACTGACTTCAAAACGAAGATAACTATCAATGCTACTAATAATGTTCTTTTTCCAACTGGATTCAGTATCATTACATGTATGATTCTTTTTCTTAGACCCCCTATTCAAATAACTAGAAACAATAATTTCTAGTTCACTCATAAAGGAACTATCATTGTCAACCTCAAAAATATGATTTTCAATATCAAAAAATATAGAGTAACGATCACCATTACTATCCCTAACAAAAAAAGTGTCATCAGAGATCAAACTCCAAATATTCCTGATATCAAATAAATAATCAACATTATTGAAACTATAATTACTAATACGATTCCAACTAGGAACCTTTTTCTCCATATCGTTTAGAATAGGTTGTTCACTTCTATCTGTATGTCCAATACTATCAACACTATCTATTGATTTACTTGGCCCACACCTATGTTCTACCTTCTCATTGGAAAATACAAAATTGCACCGCCATTTGAACATAGAAATACCTCCTATTTAATGAAAAGAAAATACAAAAAATTTGATGAATAATCATTTGACCTTAACTATCAGAATTAAGCATACGAATCTAATCATTAGAATTGTTAACTAATGAGGAGTAAGTATTGAAAGAAAAAATTATCTTTTGTGGAAATTCGAAGTATTACTTCAATATATTGATAGAATCTTTTTCTCAACTTTTGTCTTTAATAGAAAGACACAGCTTTTTCTCATATGATGTATAAAATACCATGAAATCCAAACCAAAGAATTGTGAAAAATTTCTATTTCTATAAATAAACAATTTGTTCTCATTTCTCAGTCTCATTTATCATATAATAAATAATTTATAATATAATAAATTATTAAGTTTCTATTTCAACATGCAACGAAAAAGACAATATATAGGATGATGGGTAGAAGGAGTCTTTCCCTTGGCTTGATCTATGGACCGAAATGAGGAGATATAAAAAAGTCCACCACTCCCAAGGATCCCTAAAATTGGATTCAATTCGTTATAGATCTAACAACAAACAATAGAAGTATTGAGTTGTTTAGTCTTCGATCTTTTATTTAGATCTTATCTTATATTATATATAAGTAAGATCTAAATAAAATATATAATATAAAGTAAAAGAAACAGAAACATATATGCAAATACATAGTATATATAGGATGCTCGTTCTTTTTTTTTTTTTATTCGGTAATCGGCCCAGTCTTTTCCTAGGAAAAGACTGGGCCGACTTTAATTGCAATCAATTAGGAGAACAAACAGGAATTACTGAATTATGCACACTTAGCTTTTCTCTTTATCTAGCTTATCTACTGGTTCGAATTCGAATTTGATCTCTTTCCATACTTCACAAGCAGCGGCTAGTTCAGGGCTCCATTTGGAAGCTTCACGGATAATTTCATTACCTTCACGAGCAAGATCACGTCCCTCATTACGAGCTTGTACACACGCTTCTAAAGCCACCCTATTAGCTACTGCACCAGGTGCATTTCCCCAAGGGTGTCCTAAAGTTCCTCCTCCAAACTGTAGTACGGAATCATCCCCAAAGATTTCGGTCAGCGCAGGCATATGCCAAACATGAATACCCCCTGAAGCCACGGGTATAACACCTGGCATAGAAACCCAATCTTGAGTGAAGAAAATACCACGACTTCGATCTTTTTCAATAAAATCATCACGTAATAAATCAACAAAACCTAAAGTCATTTCGCGTTCCCCTTCCAG